CTTCAATGAATATTTTTTCTATGGGTTGACCAATCCCAATCGTCAACTAGAATGATTTCCTTTTCAATTGATTTGATTCAATGAGGGGCCAAAAAATTTTTCATAAATACTAAATGGAATGAACTTTGATCAATCACTTTTTACGCAATGAGTCTGTACTAATCAATTTGTCCTTTTTGATTGTATCCATGCAGGATCATGATAAAGAGCGGGAAAGAAGAATTTACAAAAACGGAATTTCTAAAAAATCAAAAATGGGCTGGTTCGAAGAGAGGATCGAATTGAATGGCGCTAAGGCAACTCTTGTAGCTGTTTCGACGAATGATTCTCAAATCCGATTGGCTCTAAGATGGATGAAGGGTTGGTTTCCATTAGGAAAGAAATACATGTATATGGTATATTAGCTAGTTCGATAGGAATTAACGATCGATCTAATTTGACCTCCGAATGTGAATTTATGCGGAGAGTCTCCTATGCGAAGTTCGTAGTTATTTCGACTGGATGAATCGTAGCGAGGGAAGAATTAAATCATAATTCATTGGGTGAGTGTATCATTAACCATTTCTTTTTTTGGGACGAGGAACTTATCATGAATCCACTGATTTCTGCCGCTTCCGTTATTGCTGCTGGATTGGCTGTAGGGCTTGCTTCTATTGGACCTGGAGTTGGTCAAGGTACTGCTGCGGGCCAAGCGGTAGAAGGTATCGCAAGACAGCCGGAGGCGGAGGGGAAAATACGAGGTACTTTGTTACTTAGTCTAGCTTTTATGGAAGCTTTAACCATTTATGGCCTGGTTGTCGCATTAGCACTTTTATTTGCGAATCCTTTTGTTTAATCTTAGAAATATGAAAACCTTTTTTTCATTTTGGATTGCCTTTTCCTTCTGCTTTGCTTTTTCAAATTCTAGCAAGATTTCATTCTTACAATTCCTCATTCGTTGAAAAAATAACCCACGGGAAGGGCTGATTTGCGGATGAGGAATTAGCATGCCGACTCGCTTTCAGCCTTCCCCTTTGTAGTCCAAGCAGGCCAAGGGTTGCAGCAGGGAATTCAGAATTTCTTCGAAAATCAAATAGATTTTCGAGTCGATTTCTAAATAGGAAGAAATGAGAAAATAAGAATGATTATCCTCTTGATTAATTGCGTCAGTACCCAACCAAGATCCCCCCATAGAAAGGGGGCGAAGTGATACAAAGTGATAAAAAAAGACTTCTGTTCGATTTTTGAGTCTATCTATAAGAGGAGATCATATGAAAAATGTAACCGATGCTTTCCTTTCTTTAGGCCACTGGCCATTCGCCGGGAGTTTCGGATTTAATACCGATATTTTAGCAACAAATCCAATAAATCTAAGTGTAGTGATTGGGGTATTGATCTTTTTTGGAAAGGGAGTGTGTGCGAGTTGTTTCTTTCAAGAATAGGCTGGATCCAACCAGCTGTACTTTTTCCGTTATAACTAGGAACGAAAGGTGCATGAGCTTGCGAATTCCTTCTAAATAAATGAAATCAATTCAGAAATCATAGGGAAGAACCATAGCATTTCGTAATTCATTGGTCAATAGACTTTGATTCTCTATCACCTAATAATGTGGGATCAGTAACATGGTTAAAGCTAAATCATTTGAAGTCCAGACGCAGCTTGGTATTCTTTCTACCCCTCTGTTATTATATATATGTTAATATAGAGATGGCTTCAAAAAAAAAATCATTTTATTGCTATAGAACACTCATATCGATAAACTGATTGAAACTACTTAATTGGATTTGATTCCCTTTTTAGACAATGCTGAATGGACAACCTATCTATTATTGTGTCTTAAAGTAAGAAACCGTTTTTGGATTGCAAAAAGAAAACTAAACAACTTTGCTGACAATTACATAGTTTTTGTTTGGTCAGAAGAGTCCTCCGAATCTTTTTGTCTTGGATTCGTGATTCCTTTCAAGAATTTGTTCTTTTGGAATATGACGAGAGAATAGAGGATAGGCTCATTACATTCAAAAAAAGATATATGAATTTACCATACAAAATACGTAATTGAAGTAATTGAGCGTGAGAGCCAAATGAATCGAAAAATTCATGTTTGGTTCGGGAAGGGATCATGGAAATTTGGAAAGGAATGGAAATAATCTACTTTCATTAAGTGATTTATTAGATAATCGAAAGCAGCGAATCTTGAATACTATTCGAAATTCCGAAGAATTATGCGAGGGAGCCATTGAACAGTTGGAAAAAGCCCGGGCTCGCTTACGTAAAGTAGAAATAGACGCAGATCAGTATCGAGTGAATGAATACTCTTCGATAGAACGGGACAAATTGAATTTGATTAATTCCATTTATACGACTTTGGAACAACAAGAAAATAACAACAAGGAAACTCTTCGTTTTGAACAACAAAGGGCGATTAATCAAGTCCAACAATGGGTTTTACAACAAGCCTTACAAGGAGCTTTAGGAACGCTGAATAGTTGTTTAAACAATGAGTTACATTTACGTACCATT